AACTTACCTCAGCGACTTTCACTTCCTATCGGCTTCGGACCGAAAGAGAGTGAGATGGAATCCAGAAGAGATCTAGCATTAGGCAATCTTTCGTTGAAAGTCATTTCAGTCATCGATTGACGTCAGCAATTCGCGAGGGTCATTATAGCCATTGGTTGATCAAACAAAAGTGAATGACTCGTTCGTTAGGGACCTGGAGATTGACTGAGTTGGCCGGGTCTCGTAAGAGCAGATTGATTAGGTCGGCTACTCTTCCCAGATCTCAGAGAATGATTTAATTCACCATACAGATTCTTGCTTCCCTTACAACATACATTGAAATCAACGGTGTTGAAGCAAGAGGGGAAACGAAAGGTGGAGCAGTTGGCGCAGTTAGAGGGAATTGCAACAGTTGCTGGTGAACGGGTCTATTTGCCTTCTCGGGTGGTTCGATTCAGTCAACTCTTTCTGACACGAGGAACGAAGTTAATAGATAGGAGAGTGCTTTCAAAGACGAACAGCGAATGTTGAAAGCCAGAGTAAGGCAGTTCTTTCTATCAAGTTGATGACTAGGGGAAATCTCAATAGACAAGGAAAACAAGGGCTGTGGCCGGATTGAAGAGAAGAAGACCCATAAATCATCAATGATTGCTTCAGTTTTATGTGCAATGTCCTTCACTCTACATCTCCTTATTATTCTGCAAATGAAAAAGAAGTAATTGCAACGTACCGAACTCGAACCATATACGGCGATCAGCTCAATTGAAAGAGAGGGCGCGGTGGGCATACAATTCTTCTATTTCATTTCTTGCCTGTTGCACTGCGTGATAACAAATTGCATTTATTGATTGGATTCGGGCCTAACTCGCACTGCTTTCAAGAGCTAGCTTTCACACTCCTTCTCTATATAAGACCATAGCTGAAACAAGACAGCTGCACTGGGATACTAAGAAGTAAAGCGCATCCACAACTGCCGCAGAAAGAACAGGAGCATCTATACTATCTTCCGCAACTTCCGAAAGAGCCACATCAAGAACAAGAGCTGGTACCGCATGTGCCGCAGGACAGGCAGGAATGGGATATATATATATTTGAAACAACAATAGCAAGGAGATTCGCCAACAGGAGAGGACCCATTCTTCCAGATGAAAGAAGAGCCGATGGAAGAAGAGAGCTAAGAAGGGCGAGAATCCTTAAGCAAGGGCGGGGGCAAGGAATCCAGAGCGAAGGACAAGCGTTAAGATCCAAAATGTTCGACTATTTATGTCTTCAAGTGCAAAAGAAATAGCTTGCGTAAGAGCTACAATTGTTTCAGCGGGAGCAGTGGTATTGGAAACGTCCTTAGGTCTTTGATTCATTCCTTGGCAGCTACCTTAACCCGAGGATCAAGCTTACCAGAATGCGAACATTGAAGTAGTTGATCCAACACAGTAATGACCTTCAGTAGTGCTTCTTCCCCGCTCTGTACAGTAATAATAGAGGGCAAGCTAGCATTAGCAAGGCAAATTGACTTGAAGCAATAACTCTTAAGGGCGGGAGTGAATGCACCATTGGGGGATGGGGCACGAAGGCTAAAAGAAAAAGTAAGGTGCGAAGGGCACTCCTTAAACCGCTTTATAGTTGAAGATGGAGGTGAGGGAAGACAGAAGGAATAGCATGATTAGTAACCTCTTGCAGCATTCTTCTTGTATTAGTATGAAATAAGACTAGAAAAAGAGAATTCCTTTTGGTTAAGATAAAGATTAATGGATAGAAAGATTCATGGGTCGAAGCGAAAGGAGCTCAGCTCAGGGGCCTGTGTGCCTTGTTTCCAAGATCCGGTGGATAGCTTTCATATTCCCTCGGGCTTTCATTCAGATGGAGGGGCAGTCTTAATTCATCAACCAAAGATGAAAGTAAGAGAGGCAATTCTTAAGATTCTTTGATCCCGAAAGCCCAACACTCGGCCTAGGAATTCTTGTCCGAACCTTCCATCCGTAAGCCAATCAATCGAAAAGACAAGACAAGTCGGCCATCATTCGACACCTTCCACCGATAAAGCATGCTATCAAAGGAAAGAGTCACCCAAGAAGGCATTTCCAACCGAAACTTCACCTGTCGCAGAACCGTAACCCATCACTTGGCCTCTCCATGAATGTGCATGCCTAGATCTTCGTCATTCTCTTCCACCGAAAGCAAGAATGGCATAATCAATCGCATCTGCAACCGAAACCCAAGCTGGCGAATAAGCAAGTGATTGGTCTTTTTTAGTCTTTATTAGCTTGATCGGCAACTGGGACACAAACGAAGGAGCTTTTAGAATGACTTCAATTGGCACACACAACATTACCCCAACTCTTCCTTAGCCTCTTAGACTGCCTTGCCTGACCTTGAGCTCTTCGCTTCGTGCCTTACTTCTGCTCTAACGAGAACTCTAAGATGAGGGAGTTAGAAGTCGGATTTGAAGCTGGACTTTCCCTATATGACATTTCTTTAAAGTCCGCTTCGAAGCTTCCAGGTTTACTTGTTTTATATTATGGTTATAGAGAATAACTAGGTCCCTTGCTTCCATTAGTCAGGCGCAGGGATCTCATCTCTTTAGCTAGAATTATTCCTTTTGCATATATAGTCGATAAAAAAGAAATGATTTGACTTTCCCGTAGCTTTCTTCAAAACTCTTTCTTTTCTGTTTTCTTCTCACCTCATAGTTTTGAAATGAATGTCTTTTTCCTTCTTGCTTCGCCTTCAGAAGAACGAAAGGAGAAATCAATGCTCTCTAGCCGGGATATCTCACGTGTCCGATAACGATAACTTAGCTATGGCCTTAGGTCATCTTTCTGTTCAAGCAAACTACGGGGCTTTTAGTTTCGTTTCATCTAGTCTGTATGCAAAGAAAACGAGCATTCGATAAAAAAGGACTCCGTTACGTTAAGGGAATCGAGGTTGACTGCTTGTCTATCTAGGTGAGTATCGAACATGGTCTCTTTCTACCGCTTGTGAAAGCATTCCTTCCAAATCAAATGTTTCGAGGCCCAATCGTCGGCCAGCTCCACAACAAGGAGGTTTTGTTACCGCCAGTTGCTGGATGGTTTCATTACGATGAATGAAGGAATCCATCCATTCATTGCATTTCTCTATCTCAGGAGTCGGGTTTATCGAGTTCGATATGGTGAAAGTGGGTTCTGGTCCAGATTCCTGGATAGGTTGTGTTTCACCCGGTGTAATTGATAAGTCGATGTATCAACACAGCCCCCTTTGAAGTCTTAGTGTTCCGAATGCTTATTTCTCAAGCAGTAGGAGAAAGCCCGTACTTTTTCATTATACCAGCGGAAGCTCCGGGTAGATTTATTCCACCAGCTGCAGCAGCTGTCGATTGATAGGCGACCCTATCTCTATTCAGAAGGAGGAGTGGTCATCGAATAAGGTTTCCTTTCCTGTACTTTTTTGAATTTCCCTATTTGATCTAGTAAGGGGAAAGGCAGACCGCTTACCATAAACAGAAGATCGATATCGCACAGAAGGCCTGATATCGCCCTATTTGAGATACTGATTCAAGTTATAGTACTTCCTCAGAGCGATTGAACTAGCCTTTTGACTAAATAGATATGGGCATAGAGAGGGAATCCTGAACTACAGGAAAAAAGGAGAGCTACTTGCCACTTGACTATAAAGTTGGAAAGGAAGAAGCAAAAGCTTTCGCATGTAGTCACTCACATTATCTGTACTTTACCTAAGCCTGTTAGTGCAGCTCAGCTGGAAGAGATTCTAAGCGAGAAGCAGTACTGAACCGGAGCCACATCGAGTTAGTTCCCCTCAAAGCCTTCTTCCGAACTTGCCAACAAGTGCTTATGAAAGCAGGTCGGTGTGAATGATAAAGTCTTAAGTCAGTCTTTCTGGAACGCCACATCCTAGAATAGCAACATCCTTCTTATTACAGCACAAACCACAAAAAAGGAATTGCCTATAGAGAGGAAGTAGGCTTTAGACAAAAAGTGCCTCTTGTGCCCCTAGTAGGGAAAGCAGCTGAGATAGAGAGAGCAGCTCCCCCAACAAGCCCTTTATAGATTTCTAGTCGGGAATAGAGCTGTGGCTTAGATCCCCTGATCGAGTAATGGGCTTTGTTTTTCTCTCGTTCACGTTGATAGCCCCGGTTCAGTTCAAGCTGCTGCGAAAGAATTTGTCGAAGTGGTGGAACGAGCTTTCCTATTAAAAGCTGCTAGGTGAATCCCTAAAGTAGATTAGTTCGATCAGCAAGACCCGTCTCCGCAGCATTGGAATCAATATTTTGCTTGGCATAGTTGCAGTACGACTTTCCTGGTCTATTTAACTAACTGAAGCTAGCCGAGATCGAGAGCTTTCTTATCATGCAGCTCCTGGATTGAAAAGAAGCTGGTGGGCCAAGGCTTAAACTGCCAGACAGAGACGAGCTAGCTGGACTCTTACGTAATTGAGTATAGAAAGAGGAATCGTCTTATGTGCGGATTGAAGTGCGTGATAGAGATAGATGCTTCCGTAAGTTTACTTTTTTCAGGAAAGCTAAATTTTTTGAGTCTTCCAGCAAGAAAACGGATTGCGCTAACGCGCAACGGCTTTCGCGCTAGTGCGCTCATCCGCTGCTTGTTGGGGGATCGATCGAATCTTAACTAACTGACGTATTGTAATATCAACCAGCCTTCAGAACCAGCCGAGAATAAAATCAAAAGAAAGAAGATTGATTGAAAAAGCTAAAGTACTATTGATGGACTTCATGCAGCTGGCTTTCACTCGAATCTTTTTCAGTGTGAAGGTTTTCTACTCCTTTGTCCTTTGACTCTCAACTCAATGCATCACAGACTGACGAGTCTAAGACAAGTTAGAAGAGCTAATAGAACTTGGCTTACTTCTTACTGAATGCCGTACAACACTGAGAGTTCTCCCGGTCCCGAGAGAACCCGGGATGTTAGCGATTAGTCAGTCCGGGTCCAGCTAGTCTTGCACTTCACTTTAAGACCGGTCCTTCAATTCAAACAAAGGCTTAGTAAGCACAGATTCCCTAGAAAGAAAGATTTCCTCTCTTACCCGCTTAGCTAAGACTGAATTTTGCACCTTCTCGTTCATTACATTAGGTTAGGAGATCTAACCAAGCACGCGAAATGCGACATTGACTCAAGAAAGGAAAGTCAATAAAAGAAAAAGCCAAACCTTAGAGTTCGCTGCCGGTACAGTGCCTATTCCTTATGACTTCTAGGCCTCTTCTAGGCTTTCTGCCTCTAAGCAAACTGAACCCACGGAACTCCCTTTGCTTTGTCTCGGGATCGACTCAATCAATGAGAACCACAGCGAAATGCTTCTGGCATGCCAAAGCAAGGTAAGCGATCGATTCTCTTTCCCAAAGTCAAATGCTACTGTACTGAGCCAAAGCTTCATGCCCTTCTTGAATTGCAATCATTGAGTTCAGATTCAGAGCTGACTGAATGGCTTCATCTTAATGAATAGAAGAATTCCCTCTTAGGGTTGGTTAAGGGGGAACTTCTGCCAATTCCATGACTTGACTGACTTCAGACTGGAATGAACCATCCAATAAATCTTTCGCCCTAAGTAAGGTCTAACTTGCTTTCTCCCGGGATTCTCTTATATAACCAACCAAGCCAAGGGAAGGGGTAGCCCAGCTATTCGATTCGAGCTATAGAGAAAGGCCCAATTAGACCAAGGATCAGATAGGCAACTGAGTTTCCGTTTCAAAAAGGGAGAAAATCTCACTAGAACGAGGTTCAGTTCAAATCGGGTGGAAGAGAGCGGTTTAGTGGCTTTGGGGAGTCCATTGCATCAAGAGTATAGAGATTGATTGGGCCCAAGGACCCTTTTAGCAAACCAGGAATATAGTGAACAAAGAGGTATCTAAGTTGCTCCTTTCTTCAGGCTTGGCGAGGGGGAGGGGCGTACGGACCACTCCATTCGAAGTCTCACAAATGTTGCACCCCGGCAGCAAAGCGAACCACCGGAACTAAAGTCACGATTGCAGGCCTTCGGAGCCGGTGATCTGTTCGGCCTAAGATCCTCTCTCTTACTTGACGAAGCGCGCAAGCAATTTCTCCTTTCTCTTAGGGGTAGGACTTACTGAACAGCCACCCTGGTTGGTATTGGTGTGTGGGAATGGGAATGGCTTCCAAAATTCCCTTTAGCTCTACGGATGACTAACAAGGCAGGATCCAAGCGGTAGATGTCCCAGTGACGTCAACTCAAGGAAGATTCGAGGGGCTTTAAGCAACTCGACTATAAAGAGAGGGGCGGGGGAACTGATTGAGCTTCAGTGTGCCACGAGTTCGACTCCTAAACGACTTATTCCCGAGTCAACGATCTCAGAGGGCAATGTCAGTACTTTACTTTCTGTCAAATCCTTGCACCTGCATACGGACTCGAGATCTAGTTCTCGGAAATAGCTAGCGCCTTTCGGTGAACCAATCCCGCCCATTGAGCGAATTCCCCTGGTGATGCAGCGAAATCAAGTATAGAGTCCAATCCCCAATCCAATTATGAAGATGTCCATAAGTAGGTGTCCGTGGTAGAGTTCAACCTTCTTTCATTCTTCGATTGTCCAATCTTTGAAGCAATAGAGGAGAAAAGAAGGAGAAAGAAAAGATTTCTCCAAAGCGCGTAAAGGCAGTTTCACCACCTCACCTTAGGACCATGGGAACAGAGTCAAGGCAAAAGAGAGCTTCTTCTATCTATCTCCACCTTTGGGGAACTCATCCTATTCTTGCCGGGAAAACAAGTTTCCAAATGCGAAAAGCAGCTACACCCTTACAAAACCGGTTTAGCCACTCCTCTCCGCGAAGACCTTCCGGGTGGAGTTCAGCTCTCTATCTTAGAAAAGTGGCCCTGCTCTCTCTTTCTGACTTCTTTGTCTTCCTTGAGCAAGTGTCACAGCAGTGGATCCTTGTATCTGCTTCTTAGGGTTCTCAGTCTTCCCTACTAGTTGATAGAGAAGAGGAAGAATCGAATCAAAGAATTCTTCCTGGAGCTTCTGCTTCTGCTTTCCAGCCTGCAGTTCTTCCTCCAGCCTATTAAGCGGGAATCGCTGCAAGGCAAAAAAACGTGTGTTGTATCACGAGTTGAAAGACATTATTTGGCTAAGTCTATCCTTGACTAGCGTTGGAACTTAGCTCATCGGACCAGGAGACCGGTAAGCCAAGAGCGGATAGTGATTGATAGGCTTAGGGCTGATAGGCTTAGAGCTCCTACGGTTATTCCAACAAGACCAGAGAACAGCTTTTACGGGACTAGGCCCGCTTACTGATTCAACAAGGCTTACTGATATGCCATCATTAAGACCGTGTACGATCACTCTAAGAACGGTTCCTCCTCCAGCAGCCCTTAGACCACTGGATCTCGTCTTTTCGCCTTTGCTATTTCTGCTATTGAATTTGAATCAGGGATTCATACTAAGTAAGGCAAGCTCTTGAATTGATCTGCAAGCTTAGAACTAGTAGCAAGTTTCCAAAAAGAACCTAGAATCTTATTTCACCGAATACGATTAGAAGTTGTTTGAACTCCTACTCCTCTTAGATTAAGGCATAACGTAAACCTTGTCCTATTCCATGCTTCTGATTCAATTGCTAACTGCTAACAGTGGCAAAGAGCCTTTTTCTATTAGTTCCACAGCGGATTCTGTAAAAGCGGATTCGATTCCCTCCATCCATCACATCTATCGTCGGTTTTGATTGAGCAGCTAGGTATTGCACCTTCACGTTTCCGCCAGGCTCCCTCACTTCTTGTTCTACCCGGTCTAACCTAAGAAGATGTGCCAAAGAGCTTATTCGAGAACAAGCCCTTCTTTCACAAACAACCTATCCGCTCTTCCTGGTGCTCTCACTTCCTTGCTTCGAGGAGCAGTAGTTGAAGGGGACAGAGATGTGGAGACAGATGGCGAACCACTACCGCTAGGTGCTAAGGCTTCAACAAGTGAATGAGGAAGACCGACGAATAGACCGCCTTGCCCAACAAAGGGAAGGGCTGATGGAAGAGTTCTACCAAACAACGGCTTACAATCGGGAAAGGAAAGAAAGCACAGGCTACACCATCGTCGCATTCAAGGGGGGAATCTATCCCCAGGGGCTTGAGAAAGGAACACGATCCCATGGACGAAGGGACAGGCGCTTCCGAACAGGTTTTACGATCCACGGCAGCTCCCCCATAGCTCCACCTCCGGGCTGGATAAAAGTGAAGACGGACGGTAGCTCCAACTAACTTTAATCAAGCTTCCCCTCTCCTACCTTACTTCAAGGCACATGAATCAAGTTTGCATGAATCTGACACTTGTGGCACTTTTTAACGTACTGATGGCAATCGTTCTCCAGTAAAAGCCTCGCCTCATGATCTTTTGGCCAAGATTCTCCGGGACCACAGACCTCATTGTGGGCATCTTCCCGAATCTTTTCTGCTTTTTCCTCTTTCACACATAACATAAAAGTAGAATCCCATCGTAGGAGCTTTTATAGAGATCGCCCCCACACACAACGAATTACATTGCCAACCTCCTGATTGTCTTCTTATCATTTTCCGTTCATGTTCGGGATACGTTTGGTCTTCAATATATTCCCTGATGTCAGTAACCCATGGTTTACCGTTGGGTGCCCTTTCAATGGCCCAAATATCACTATTGAACATGCCGGGAGTAAACAAGACCGATTTAATCGTAAGTTGCATCCTTCTTCTGCCATTGGGAATGGAACATCTCTCAACTTGTAAGTGGTAGAAATGTTGGACTTGGACAAGATATTCTTCACTTGGACAGGAGATGCAGCGCGCTTAGCGTCGGAAAGATCCCTCTACATGGGTGTGCTATAAAACTAGGAGAAGAACAGAACTAAACGGATCAATTCCTTTGACCGGTCGTTTCGAGCTTCCAGTTATTCTGGATTGCTAACGTGGTTAGATGACGCCGATGGAAGGAACCACTGGAGATTCATCCAACTTCGATCCTCTAAAGGCAAGTGCGTAGGCTATGGAATCCCAAATAGAGCTCCTTCGGCTCTAAACAGCTACTGTGCTTATTTGGTCTATCAGCTACTCGGCCAGGACCTGCTACCGAACAAAGACAAGCTGCAGGTACGAAGTTCCAAGAATAAGTCAAGCAGTGAGACATCAATTAGCCTTCTATTTATTCTAATACACGAGGGATTCATTGAAGCCCGAGAAAAGTGGCCTTTGAGCCGAAGATGCAAATCCAGACCAAAAGATTCCAGTCGGACCTGAATCAGGTAAAGAAAGCGTACCAAATGAAAGCCCCGAAACTTCAACTAAAGCTATATCTTAAATAGAATAAAGCGAAGGGAGAGGTTAGATGTAATTCAACTCGACCGGGGAAAAGAAAGGAACGAAGCAACTCGACTTACAGTCTTTTTCAAATAGCTTTTCACCCCTTTCCTTAGCAGTCAAGTGTCTCCGCTGTTCTTCTTTTAGTAGCGTAGCAGTTCTTCTTTCCACGCCCTTTTAGCTCTCTTCTTCCATCGTTGCTTCGCTGTTCTAAGGCGAGTTGCTTGGAACGCCTTTCCAACGCAGGTTTCACTCCTCTCTTGTAAGCGGGTCAAGAGAGTTCAAGCAGCTCCGTTCCTCTCACATTGGAACGCCCTTTCCTTCCAACAAGTATAGTTGCTACGCTGTTCTTCTTCCACTCCTTTCCTTTTAAACGCACCTCTCCTCGTTCCGCCCTTCCTTCAAGTGGCTTTTCGCTCCTTTCCTTCCTTGACCCGACAGGAGTTCTAAGCGGAATCGAAGCGAAGAAATGAAAGCATAACTCTTTGCTCGCTTTCCACTCCTTACAGTCGAGTTGCTTGGAACACCCCTCCTTCCTTATAGTCTGTCTCGCTCGTTGCTTCTCGCCCTTAGCCGCTCTCTTCTTCCAAAGGCCATTTGCGGGAGGTTTAAGCCGTGTTAAATGTCCCGCATGTAGCAAGTAGCCTCCACTCCTCTCCCTACGGTCGAGCTGCTTCACTCCTTAAAGCGGCTTTTCAGCGCAGGAAAGTGGCGTAGCTGTTCTTCTTCCACTCCTTTCCGACGCAGTCAAGTGGCTTTTCGCGCCTAGCCTTCTTCTTTCACTCCTTTCCCTCCCCCGCTCACGACAATAAGGAGAAGCAGTGGTTCGAATCCACATCGTGAGAAAGTCAAGCGAAGCAAGAGAGAAGATGCTACGGAGAACCGATCCAGAGAAGAATGGAAATCGGCTTGCTAGTTTCCTGAAGTACACTCGCATCTGTCTATCTATGTCATAGTTGCTTGGAAGGAAGGTCTCAGATGTACCTTGATAGAGGAAAGACGAATAAGAAGCATGAAAATCGGTCCTGGGAATGAAAGTCCATTCCCTCGTGCTCTTACACTCCGGTTGAACAAAAAAGGTTCAATCTTGTGAAACCGTTGCGTAGGCGAAACCTTAAGCCCGCCCAGAGTTCAAATACCATTTTCTCCTACCTCGCTCACCGAGCCTGAAGTGGAAGTCAAGTTCAAAAGGCGTTCCATGCCTTGTTATAAAAGGCGTTCCAAGCAACTCGCCTTAGAACAGCGTAGCAACAAATATAATAGTTCAGTTCCTCGTCCTGTAAGTCGAGCAGCTTTCGTTCCTCGTTAAAAGCTAACAGCCCATTTCCGGCGCTTTTAAGCCCCGTTCCGCCACTCTAATGTGTCAACGTACACGTAATCTTTTAAAAAGCGTTCTGAGTTAATTATTTAAGCTCCACGCCTTTATTATAAGTAAGGAGAGGAGTGGAACCTGCTCGACTGCAAGGAGAGGGCGACTGAAAAGGAGACTCGACCGGGGGGAAGGAAGCGAGAGGATTGAATGAAGCGACATCTAGCCTATTCGAATTGAACTTTTCTTCTCTTAAGAAATTACTGCGGAAATGCGTTGCCGAGGCGGTTGCCGCCGAGGCTGTTGCTGAAGCTCTTCACCTAAGTTGCCAAGGCTGTAGCTGAAGCTCTTCCCCTAAGGTGCTGTTGTTGTTGCCGGCTTAAACAGTATCGCCGGGGGGGTTTGGGGGGCATCCCCCCTGCTCTCCCTAACCTAAGCTTCGGGATTGAACTATGGAACAAGCAAGTAAACTCCCAACTATTATCATATAAGCAAGTAAACTCCCTTTTCTTTTCATGTGAGAGGCGTGGAAAGCGAGCAAAGAGTTATGCTTTCATTTCTTCGGGAGGCGCTGGAGTGAAGTGATTCCAGGGCTGGGATCACGAACGGGAATCTAAATAGAAAAGAAAGCAAAAGCGATTCCCGTATTAGCTCATCAACGAGACTGTAAGGAGATTCGTGAAGAAGGAAATGAAGAACGGGAACGAAAAAAGCTAAGGAGAATGACGATTCCATGCCTTAAGGGATCATAGGGCTAAGGAGAGGAGCGAAAAGCAACTCTTCCTTAAAGAAGGAGAGGAGTTCCAAGCCGTTTGAACTTGTACTTCCTTGACTATAAGCAAGGAAAGGAGCGAAAAGCAACTCGACTGTTTATACGCGATGTGGCGAAAAAGACTGACCGATGTGATTGACAAGCAGCGGGGCATGGAACGGAGTTTAATTCATCCATTAAGATTGAAAACAAGTCGTCTTTGGTTTGGAGCTATTCCCATTAGGCTGCTTTCTCGAGCCGTACGAGGAGAAAGCTTCCTATACGTTTCTGTTGTTCCCCGGATGAAAGCAAGGAAAGGAGCTGAATAAAGGAAAGGCGTGGAAAGCAACTCTCCTTAGAACAGCTACGCCACTTGACTGCGTCGGAAAGAAGCTGAAAGCTGCTCGAACGAATGTGAGAGGAGCGAGGCTGTTTGAACTCTTAAGACTATAGAGTGGAAAGCTACTCGAATGAAGAATCTTTCCGAGGAGGAAGAGGAACGGAGGCGTGAAAGAAGAACAGCGTGGAAAGCAACTAATAACGAATGTGAGAGGAGTGAAAACCACTTTCCTGTTAAGGAGAGGTTACGCAACTCGCCTTAGAACAGCTACTATACTATACTTGTTGGAAGGAGAGGGCGACTGAAAAGGAGGCTTGAACGAATGTGAGAGGAGTGAAGCTGCTCGACTATAGGGAGAGGAGTTCCATGCCCTATTCTAATAGACAGGAAAGGTAACACCCAATTTCCGATGCTTTTAAGCCCCCTTTCCGACACTCTAATGTGTCAACGTACACGTAATCTTTTAAAAAGCGTTCTGAGTTAATTATTTAAGCTCCACGCCTTTATTATAAGTAAGGAGAGGCGTGAAAGCCGTTTTCACTCGCTTTTACTATAAGTAAGGAAAGGCGTGGAAAGCTATTTGAACTTGCACTTGCTTGATTATTTGGAGAGGGGGCTCGACCTGAAGCCTTTAAATAGAGTCCCATCCGCCTCCCCGCTCTCTTGCTGGTTCTATCACGTAAGAGGGAACCTGTAGATATTACTTAAGTGGCGTAGCTGTTCTTCTTTCCTATAAGTCTCTGGGCGGGGTTCTATATAGTTTCTAGTCGAGTTTCTAAAGCTGAAAAGCCGCTTTCCTTTATTATAAAGAAGGAGAGGAGTGAAAGCAACTTGACTTTATTCTGCGTCGGAAAGAAGCTGAAAGCAACTCTTAAGACTATAAGGTTTGAGAGGCGTGGAAGCCGCTCTTAAAGGCGTTCCAGCCACTTGTACTCGACTTTACTATAAAAGGAGAGGAGCGGGAGGCAACTCTCTTGACCCGCTTACAAGAGAGGCGTGAAAGCCATTTCCGCTCGTTTTTACTTACAGGAGAGGCGTGTTGACCACTCGCTTTAGAGGCGTTCCAAGCCATTTGAACTCGCTTTACTGTAAAGAAGGAGAGGAACTTGAGTCAAAAGACTTACAGGAGAGGCGCGAAGCTGCTTGAACTCGACTTGTTGGAAGGAGAGGAGTGGAATAAAGGAAAGACTTCGTTTACTTCCAACTAATTGCTTATGTAAGAACTAGTAGAAAGAAAGGAGTGAAAGCCGCTTTCAGGAGTGGAAGCCGTTTTCGCTCGTTTTTACTTACAGGAGAGGAGTGTTGACCGTTTGAACTCGACTTACAGGAGAGGCGCGGGAGAAGAACAGAGAGGAAGAGGTGCGAAGCTGTTTGAACTCGATAGACCCGCTTACAAGAGAGGAGCGAAGCCACTTTCTTGACTATAAGGAAAGAAAGGAGCGAAAGCTAAACCCTTTCTCCTATTCTAATAGAATAGTTCAATTAGTTGCTACGCAGTTCTCCTTAGAACAGCTACGCAACTTATAGTAAGAGTTTTCTTAGAACAGCTACTATACTAATAGAATAGTTCCATTTGAATAATAGAATAGTTCAATTCGAATAATAGAATAGTTCAATTCGAATAGGCTTTCCACTCCTTTCCTTGCAGTCAAGCAGCTTCGCGCCTTTCAAAGGCAGGTTCCACTCCGCTCCTGTAAGTAAAAACGAGTGGCTAAAACTCCTTTTTCGGGGGGTCTTTCTTTTTGCTAAACGCACCTCTCCTCGTTCCGCCCTTCCTTCAAGTGGCTTTCGCTTCGATTCCGCTTAGAACTCCTGTCGGGGAAAGCAAGTACAAGTGGCTTTCAGCGCCTTCCCTTAGCAGGTTATAGTCAAGTAGCTCCACTCCTCTCGCATTCGCTCGAGCAGCTAAACGCGCCTCTAAAACGAGTTCAAATGGCTTTCCACTCCTCTCAAACCTTATAGGAAAAAGAAGAGAGTGGCCGAAGCTCCTCTCCTTACAGTCGAGTGATTCAAATTCCTCTCACATTCGTTCGAGTGGCTTTTAGCTCCTTTCCAACTTCCACGCCTCTCCCTTTAAACGCTCCTTTCCTTAGCTTAGCAAGAAAGTTGTCAACACTCCTCTCCTTACAGTCTTTTGGCTCAAACTCCTCTCTTTCAAGAGGATTCGCGGCATGTCAAGCCCCTCTTCTTACGGGAAGAGCTTCGTTCGATAAGGTTTGAAACGTCGCATTTCCGCTTCCGGCTGGTGGTGAAGGAAAGGGGGAAGCGACTCGTTCCTTCCTTTTAGGCGAGCTACTTCGTTCGAGCCTCATTACATCCACCCTCTCCCTTACGGTCGAGCTTTCTCCTCCCTCTCCCTTACGGTCGAGCTCTCTTCACCCTCTCACTTCGTTCGAGCTTCATTAATGAAAAGAAAAGGGGGAAAGAAAGGGCGTTCCATGCCTTGAACTAATAGTCGAACTGCGTAGCAACTATACTTAGAACAGCTACGCGCCTCTCCTTCTAGTCGAGTGGCTTTTCGCGCCTCTCCTGATTCGAACTGCTTCGCTCCTCTCCTTAGAACAGCTACGCTACTAATAGTTCTTCTTTCCGCTCCTCTCCTTATAATAAAAGCGAGTGGCTAAAGCGCCTTCCCAACGCAGTCAAGTGGAAAGCTCCTCTCCTTCGCAGTCAAGTGGAAAGCTCCTCTCCTTTTTATGGCTTTTCGCCTCTCGCTCCTTTTATAATAAAGTCAAGTGCAAGTAGCTTTTCGCTCCTTTCCTTAACAGGAGAGTTCAAACGGCTTTCAGCGCCTTCCCAACGCAGTCAAGTTCAAACGGCTCCGTTCCCCTCCTTTTTAGAATATAGTCGAGTTGCTTGGAACGCCTTTCAAAGGCAGAATAAACCACATAAAGAGGTTTTGGGTCTTCATGAGTAGTTCTTGTCGACGGAAGTGAGTATTCCTAAGGCTAAGGCGGGGGCGAAACAGGGCAGCCCGCCCAGAGACTTATAGGAAAGAAGAACAGCTACGCAACTAATTGAACTATTCTATTCGAACAAGGCTTTCCACGCCTCTCCTGTAAGTCGAGTTGCTCCGCGCCTTTCCAACGCAGGAAAGTTCAAACGGCTCCTCTCCTCTCCTTGCAGGAAAGTAGCTTTCCACTCCTCTCCTTCCGCTCCTTTCCTTAGCAGAATAAAGTCAAGTTCAAACTCAAATGGCTAAAACACAGCTTCCTCTCCTTCCAGTCTTTTTGCTTTCAGCTCCTTCCCTTAACTGGAAAGTTGCCAACACTCCTCTCACATTGGAACGCCCTTCCCCACTCCTCTCCTTTTTATGGCTTTTCGTTTCGCTCCTTTCCTTACAGAATAAAGTCAAATGGCTTTCCACTCCTCTCTTTACAACAGCGGGTCAAGAGAGTGGCTAAACGCTCCTTTCCTTGCTTTCATCCGGGGAACAACAGAAACGTATAGGAAGCTTTCTCCTCGTACGGCTCGAGAAAGCAGCCTAATGGGAATAGCTCCAAACCAAAGACGACAAGTTTGAAATCGATTCTCAGCCGTCATAGTCTCTTTTAACTCCGTAGCAAGGAAACATCCTTTTTCTATTATCATAGGCATATTTAATCAAAAGATCAATTAACGCAGGTGCGGTGTGATATACGCTCTCGAAATCATCAACCCGATCGGTTAGCCGCTCTTTCTAAGAGACGGGAATGTAAATAAAAAACATCCCCTGGGGATACCAACATGTAACCAACGGCGTCAGGCACATGAGCATTACTTTTCTCGTCCAATAACGTCTCAGTATCAGCAACTATGAAGGGTCTCAGCTTCGTGGTCTTGGGTTTGATTGCAGTTATATGATTGGAATACCGAGGCTTTTCCTTATTCATTGATTTAGCCTCTGGGACCTCAAGACCTACTATGCTAGAACTAAGATCATCTAAGATAAGGGATAGTATATCTGAATTGGAGATGGATGGAGGCGCTATATCAAACCCGGGTTTAGCACCTGTGTAATAGATACGAATGAAGACTGAACGTATCACGCTATCCTTATACTTCTCTGCATATTCCATCAATGTTATAAATATCATATATATACTAATGCCTTGGGAAGAGGTTTACCATTCGAATCAAACAAGGGAATAGCCTTTCCAACGGTTAATCTATATATACCGGAGGAGGTTTCAACCACTAAACCTATGGTGAACTTAATGTAGTCTGAATCCATATTGTAAGCATAGCGGTATAATACACGCAGGACCTCTAACGATATAATCACATAATCACAGGATCGAGCGTATGGCTCCACAAATTCGTTTTCCGCTAGGAGCGACCCCGTATATAGATTATAGAATAGCTCAGAACCCTGCATATCCATTAAACGACTCCAATTTAGTTGAAAAAATGGATTATGGAATAAGTATTGAAGAATCCATTTTTTCATTCTATTAAGGCTAGTATAGCGTCGGAAAAAAGGCTTGATTAGGGCCTCCATCAATTTGAGGACTTCATTTCCATTCTCATTCGCTCGCTTTGTGCACCTTCGCCTCTTCAAGTTGGCTCCTTCTCGAAATGACTAAAGTCTGACCAAGACTGGTCCTTAGTCTGTAGTTCTTTCGCCTTATCTGGCTCGTAGATGGCTCTTGGAACTAGTGGTTAACCATTTCTACGCGAGACCATCGTTTATTAATAATGAGTCTTTTCCTGGGCTCGTACGAAAGTCTCTGTGAGTAGTTCCCCCGGCTAGACCAGTGCCAATAGTTAGAGTTTTGACTCCTTTTTAAGGCCTTCGCCTTAGTCCAAAGGGATTCTTCTGTCAAGAAAAGAATTCGTTACAAATAAGGTAAAGCTAGCTGGCTCATAACCTGAACCTTGAGGTGAAGGGATCAAATCCTATTTCGGGAGCTGCCTTTACACCGGTATTCAAATAAGCTGCTGCAAAGAATGAGAAGTGGGTCTCGCTCTCCTAATCAGTCGTTAGCTTATCCATCTCTCTTTTTATCCGGGCTTCTTCTTCTTCCGCTTTAGCTGAGGCCGATGCCGAGTACGATTCTTCTTATGATTATGAGTCTGATTACGCGGTGGCTATTCAGTTAAAGCTCCGACTTCACAGGGGCATAAGATGCAGTGTTGGCTCCTGGTCCCGCTACCAATGATCTTGCTGATTCTCTTTCTGGTGACACAGCTGCGTAAATCGCTTTATCGACTTACTAGGGTTGGTGTGGCTACAAGCTCCTTTCCTCTCGTTCTGATGCTAGCCGAACTACTTTCCGTGGTTCTGATAGCAGCCAAACTTCCGCTTCCCTTTCTTTAATCGAATATGCGAGCCAACCTAAAGCGATTGATGAGTGGGTAGGTGGGTTAGGTGCCCAATAATCTATTTATCCTTAAAGATATTTATACTCCGGGGACATAACATAAGATTTCATGCTCCGGGTAAGTCGCCACACCAACCCTCTAAACCTTTAGCTGTGGTCGATGGGGCTGTCCTCTCCTGCTCCTGGCGTAAATGAAGTGGAATTTGACCTTGCTCCTGCTCTCTTCTTATTGATTGTAGAAAGCACCTAGGCGCATAAGAAGCCACACCAACCCTATTGCCCCAGTTGGGCTTGAAGCTATTCCTGATTACCGATTCGCTCTGGCTGAACGATTGTAAACCGCTCCTACTCCTTCTTCTTATGTAGATCCCTTATTTATATAAATAAGAAATCTAAGGTGAAACTTACTACAATAAACGTAAAGAGCCCTCTCATTAATCCCTATGCTTTGTTGATTCACCATACTAGGCTAAGCTCAAAGCTTTCCCCGGAGCATATATTTATTTGCCTCTTTCCTTCCTTATAGTCAAGCTGTAGTTTCCGTC